AGGGGAAATACGATCTGGAGGAGCTAATTCAAATCCCTCGGGTAAAATAAGAACAGCCCCCACATTTAAAGCCCCTTTTTTCCCATTAGCAAGAACTTGTTTCACTTGCATATCATAAGGGATTCTAACAACTGCTTCAAATACAGTATCAGGAAGTACGGCTTGCGGAACTTCAATATCCACGGGCTTATTAGCTAAATGACAATTGGCACATACAATTCGTCCAGTTGCTTCGCGTGGATTTTCATAACCCTGCTGCGCAAAAATGGGATACGCGTTTGAAATAGATGTTTGAGTTATTATATATATCATGGTCGATACAGAAATAAATCTAGTCATCCGTTTCTTTATCCCTAAAAAATGATTTCTATTTTGCATGGTCCAATCATTGATCCCAAAATTTCTACAATAAATTGGGTAGGTATCTAGTATAGTTCCCTATCCACGAGTCTGTGATTGTAATGGAATAATTGTACTGGAATAACACTGGAATAATATAGGAGAATACTTTGAAGAGGTAGAAGTATAAAGAATAAGTCAGACTGAAATGCTTTATTTATTTATGTATGCACAAGGAAACATTTTGAGCTGATTAATATCATATCAAGAGATCAAATGGATTCTTCATTCATTCATCGAATGATAAATGACCACAAGTGAAGGAGATACGCGATTTAAATAATGAAAAATCCAATATTTCACAATTGTATCTAGAATGACAGGAAAAGTAGAAACAAGACCAGATATAATTTGATCGTTATGAATCAATCCAAAATCGTTGTAGACCGAACCAATCATTAGTTCCCAACCATGGGGCGAGTGAAATCCAATCCATAAATCCGTGACTAAAAGAATCGAAAAAGCTTTTATTGTGTCACTTAAGTTATAAAGAAATTCCTGAACCCAAGAATTAAGAATGACAAGTTCTTCGTTACGCAGAATAAAATAACCGCTTAGAATAACGAAACAGATTAGATTTGTCGAGAAATGTAAAATGATATGTAGATGATATTCATTCTGTGTTTTGACCAATTGCATAGTTTCTTTGTGGATTCCTATAGGAAGCTTTTGTATATGCGCCCCCGGATAGTTCTTTATTATTTCGTCCAACAGTAATAGTTCTTCTAATTCTATGAATCTTTCTAAAACGTTATTCTCTTGAATATCATTCAAAAAAGTTTCGGATTGCCTGGTATTCCACCAATTTGTAATCCAAGGTTCCAGACATTTATTAAATGATAGAGAAATCCACCAGGGCAAAAATACTATAGATGCAATATAAGGAAGAGAAATCGACGCTTTCTTTTTTTTCACTTTGGATCCGTTACGTGAATTGTTAATGAACTTGCTTCATTCGTCGATTCTTTCTATTTGATCTAATATTTATTTGAAGCATGAGTTCTATAACAAGGTATGGAACCTATCGATCTATTCCCGATTTTTGTGTAATTATTTAATCTTTAAATCTAGTAGAAAAAATATAGAAAAAGAAGGTATTACTGAGTTCCTTACCTGATGCTGAGAAAGCATTCAATTCATTCTTCATTTCAAATTCGATTGGTATCAAAATACTTCAATTGGTACGCGCAAGAAATAGGCTAATTCAGCAGCTTTTTGTTCAATCTCTCGCGGAGTCAAATTCTCATCAGTACGAGTCAAAGGAATGGCCCCTTGGCCTCTGATTTCCATATAAAGGACACGACGAGAATAAAGACCCTCTTTCACCTCTATTCTGATTGACTGGATATCCCTCATAAAAAATCGAAGGAAGATGCGACGATTTTTTCCAGGGAATCCCCAACGAAAAATACATACTACGCCTTCTTTTCTATCGAATCGATCATAACCACTACCTATATTCCACAAAATTGTGCACCACAAATAGGAACTAATGAATAGACCCGCGATCCCATAGAAAGACATCACAATCCCTTGTGGAAAAAAAACGATTTGCTGATAGGGGAATACAGATATCAAATTCTTACCAAGATAACTGGAAGTTCCAACCACTAAAAACCCTAGCGAACCTAAAAAAAGGATACAGGCCCAGCAAAAATTACTTATTTTTCTAGATCCCCTTATAAGTTCTATCCATGTATGTTCTGATCGCCAGTTCATATTATACTATACCAGATCTAGTTGTATTTGATTGGAATTCAGAGAATAACCCAAATTGTATTTTGATTTTTCTGCTCCCGAAATAACTCTTATCAACTAGCACTACTTTATTGATTGTGAACCATTAGGAATAATGGGTTAGGTAGATTTACATTCTATTTTGAATATTGATTGTTTTTGACTAGTTATTATCTGTATATACATACGTTTACCCAGATATCATGTATCCATATGCATAAAAGGTTTTTCATTTTTGCTCAGAGTCAGAAGAAACCACGTATCGTACCATATTCTACTAAAAGGATAACAGTATTATAATCCCGTGTTGAAATAAACTAATGAGATTTGGTCTCATCATATCTAGACAATCTTATTTTTTTGGACATGAAGAAATAAAGAAGCCATTGCAATTGCCGGAAATACTAGGCCTACTAAAGGCACAAAAATAGAGGGGAAGTTTAGATCTGTCATAGAATAGGTGCCTCGATTTAATATTTGTACCTCTTATCTTATAATTATAAGGAAAGATATCTTATGATAAGTATATCTATTATAAATAATATTAAGGAGTTAATAAGTGCAAGGAATATAGAATTAAGTGTACCCATTCATTTTTCTACACGACTATGTATGATAATTCACTTTAATCCATTTTTCATTCTTCTCTTCTTTTCTCGTTCTTTGCTTAAGAATTGGACTATTATTATGAATTCACGACTCTAATTAATCTAATACAAAACGAGGATTTGTAGTAAAAAAAGCATATTTTTAGAAATGACTTCTATTCCATATTTTATTTCTTCTATATTGATTATTCTATATTCATTATTGATTGAATTTATTTCATTTCTATATCTGGATTTCCATATTGCTTAATTATTTCAATAATTATTTAATTAATTATTTTATGAATTTTTTTCTAGTTCTATGATTCTTTATCTATTCTTTTCATTATTTATATTAGTATTCTATTTCATTTTAGTATTAGATTATTTCGTTTTATTAAAAAAAAAATAGTAAATAAAATAGATAAATAATAAATATATAAATAAAATATTCGAAAATCATATGAAATTCCAATTTTAATAAAGAAAAATTTGACTAAAGAAAATATTTTCATAATATAAAAAATTCATATAAGAATTTTTTATATTATGAATTATTAAAGACATAAGAAAATTAAGACATAATAAGGTCAAATGAAATTCTTTTCTTTTTTTTTTTTACTAATTACTAATGAATCCTTTTTGTAATTCCTATAAAAAGAAACTCCCGTTGATAGAGAGTTCCTAATTACTAATCATGAATAGGGATAGAATACAAAAATATCTGGAGACAAAATCCAAAGTAATTTTCCGAAAATGTACTTTAATTTTTGGAATTTTGATTCAAAGGAAGGAACCCATGGAGCTGAAATAACTCACTCAGAACACCTTTTAAAAGATTACGGGGTACGATGAGGTCGAGTAAACCCTTATGGAATAAATACTCAGATGCTTGTGAACCGTCGGGTATTGTCTTATTCAATGTTTGTTCAATTACTCTTTTACCCGCAAATGCAATATAGGCGTTAGGTTCAGCAATAATGACATCCCCCAACATACCAAAACTGGCTGTAACCCCACCGGTTGTAGGAGAAGTAAGGATGGGTACATAGAATAACTTTTTATTTAATTGATAATCATATAAAGCAGAAGATATTTTAGCCATTTGCATCAAGCTCAAACTTCCTTCTTGCATGCGCGCTCCCCCGGAAGCACACACAATAATAACAGGTAGAGATCGATTACTAGCATACTCGATCAAACGGGTTATTTTCTCGCCTACTACGGATCCCATACTACCTCCCATGAACTGAAAATCCATAACCCCAATTGCTATAGGAATACCGTTTAGTTGACCTATGCCTGTTTGAACAGCCTCAGTTAAACCTGTCTTTCTTTGATAAAAATCGATACGATCCCTATAAGGTTCCTCTTCGGAGTGAAAATCTATAGGGTCCATAGAGACCATATCCTCATTTATAGGATCCCAAGTCCCCGAATCAACCAAAAGTTCAATTCTATCTGAACTACTCATTTTCAAATGGTATCCACACTGTTCACAAATATTCATTTTTGACCGAAAAAATTTTTTATAATTTAATCCATAACAATTTTCGCATTGAACCCATAAATGTCTGTATTTTTTATTTATATCAAGATCATTAGATCTTACCCTTATATTAAAATTATTCCCACTATCACTAATTGTCATACTATAATTTCTACTTTCATTACAAATAAAATTATAAATATAACTGTCACTGTAATTTACAGTACCTCCTGAAATATAACTATCAATACTGATTTCAAAACGAAGATAACGATCAATGCAACTATTAATGTGATTATTCCAATTAGATTGAGTATCATATATATAATGATAAGAGTTGTGATCCTTGCTTTTAGATCCACTATTGAAACAATCGGAAGTCAGATAATTAGAAAAAAAGCTTTCTAGTTCATTCAGAAAAGAACTACCATTATCAATCTCCAACATCTGATTTTCAATATCAAAATATAAAGAATAACTATCGCCATTACTGTCTCTAACTAAAAAAGTCCCATCAGAGATCAAACTCCAAATACCCTTAATATCAAATAAATGTTCAACATTACTGGAATGGCAACTCCCACTACCATTCCAACTAGAAATGTTTTTATCTATATCATTTATAATGGGGTTCTCATTTTCACTAGTATGTCCAATAGGATCAAGACTAGACATTGATTTATTTAACTCACATCTGCGTTCTAACTCCTTGTTAGAAGACATCGAATTGAACCACCATTTTTCCATAAATTCTGACTGCCCCTTAAAAATACAATAGATGAATAGTCATTCGATCAATAATTATTTTACTATTCGATTTCCTATCCTCATTAAGCATATCGATCCAATTATTAGGACTGTTAACTAAAAATAGGACTGTTAACTAAAAAAGGGAATAAAAAAAAAGAATCCATATTGAAATAAAAGATTATCCTTATAGGAATCCGGGATATTGCTTCAAGATTTGAATAGGGATTTCTTTAATTGATAGAATTTTTTTCTCAATATATTTATTAATATAAGATTAATATAAGGAAAGGTTTCTCTCATGTCGTGTATAAATTCTCGTGGAAAAGAAAAATATTTCTTTCTTACTATGAAGAATTCAGTCTCATATAATCGAATAAAATAAGAAGTTTTTATTGCAACACGAAAAGACAATATACAGGATGGATAAGCGGCACCTTTCCCCTGGCTTGATCTATGGTCTGAAACCATGGCATGGGATATAAAGGAATTCGCCAATCGCAAAGACCCATAGGATTAATTATGGATCCAACAATAAACAATAAAAGTATTGAATTCTTTAGTCTTAGATCTTCTTTTTTGGATCTTGTATATATACACATGGGTTGGGTTATAGGTAAAGTTTGTACATTCTGTACATGTTGAGTGATATAGTTTATTGTTATAAAACAAAAAATATATGTAAATACTAATGAATGTTAAGAAAGATGGATATTTGCTCATTATATTTGGTTCGGCCCAATCTTTAAAAAAGGATTGGGCCGAGTTTTTAATTACACTTAGGAGAACAAACAAGAATTATCAAGCAAGTTGATCTGGCTTATCCATGTCTTCGAACTCGAACTTGATTTCCTTCCACACTTCACAAGCAGCGGCAAGCTCAGGGCTCCATTTGGAAGCTTCACGGATAATGTCATTACCTTGAGAAGCTAAATCACGCCCTTCATTACGAGCTTGTACACATGCTTCTAAAGCCACTCGGTTAGCTACTGCACCAGGTGCATTTCCCCAAGGGTGTCCTAAAGTTCCTCCGCCGAACTGTAATACGGAATCATCTCCAAAGATCTCGGTCAAGGCAGGCATATGCCAAACATGAATACCCCCTGAAGCCACAGGCAGAACACCTGGCATAGACACCCAATCTTGAGTGAAAAAGATACCGCGGCTTCGGTCTTTTTCAATATAATCATCGCGTAGTAAATCAACAAAACCTAAAGTCAGCTGACGGTCACCTTCCAGTTTACCAACTACTGTACCAGCGTGAATATGATCTCCACCGGACATACGTAATGCTTTAGCTAGTACACGGAAATGCATACCATGATTCTTCTGTCTATCGATAACTGCATGCATTGCGCGGTGAATATGAAGAAGTAAACCGTTGTCACGGCAATACGCTGCCAAGGTAGTATTTGCAGTGAATCCCCCTGTTAAGTAGTCATGCATTACAATAGGAACTCCCAATTCTCTAGCAAATACGGCTCTTTTGATCATTTCTTCACACGTACCTGCAGTAGCATTCAAGTAATGTCCTTTGATTTCACCTGTTTCGGCTTGTGATTTAAAAATTGCTTCAGCACAAAATAGGAAACGGTCTCTCCAACGCATAAATGGTTGTGAGTTCACGTTTTCATCATCTTTGGTAAAATCAAGTCCACCACGAAGACATTCATAAACCGCTCTACCGTAGTTTTTCGCAGATAATCCCAATTTTGGTTTAATAGTACATCCCAATAGGGGACGACCATATTTGTTCAATTTATCTCTTTCAACTTGGATACCGTGAGGTGGACCTTGGAAAGTTTTGGAATAAGCAGGAGGAATTCGCAAATCCTCCAAACGTAGAGCTCGTAGAGCTTTAAACCCAAATACATTACCTACAATGGAAGTAAACATGTTGGTAACAGAACCTTCTTCAAAAAGGTCTAAAGGATAAGCTACATAACAAAAATATTGATTTTCCTCTCCAATAACAGGTTCGATGTGGTAGCATCGTCCTTTGTAACGATCCAGACTAGTAAGTCCATCAGTCCACACAGTTGTCCATGTACCAGTAGAAGATTCGGCAGCTACTGCGGCACCTGCTTCCTCAGGTGGAACTCCCGGTTGCGGAGTTACTCGGAATGCTGCCAAGATATCAGTATCTTTGGTTTGATATTCAGGAGTATAATAAGTCAATTTGTAATCTTTAACACCGGCTTTGAATCCAACACCTGTTTTAGTCTCTGTTTGTGGTGACATAAGTCCCTCCCTACAACTCTTGAATTAAAAATTCTCACAATGACAAGGTCTACTCGACATGAAATACGCATGAATGAAACCTTTGCAAAAAAAAAGAATCTTTCAAAAAATTTTCAACGAAACTAATCTTATTCACTAATTTAATTAATAAGACCATGTATTTGATTCGCCAAATACATCATTATTGTATACTCTTTGATATGTATGGCGCAACCTAATACTTATTTTTGATAATTTATTAAATCAAACAAACCCTCTTTTTCTTTGAATTTAAATATCTAATATACTAAGAAAAATTCCCTCTTGACAGTTATATATGTTGTATATGTAAATCCTAGATGTGAAAATAAGCATAATTCATCCAAGGTATAAAACACGAATGGACTCAAATCCATATACAAAAATACAAAAAAAAAATAAAAAACAAAGGCCCATGAGAATAATGAATGAATCATAAATCAAGTTTAGGTTCGAATTCCATAAATATAAATAATCGAATTCATATATATATATGGATCAAATTATATATAATGAGAGATAAATAAGATAATAATGAGATGAGAGATAAATAAGATATATTTCCTCATTCATTATTCTTATACTTGTTTTCTTGCTTGTTTTCTTGTTGAGAAGGATATTTTGAAAAGGGGTTAGTTGAACTTGAAAAATGACTCATTGAATGAGTAAACGATTGAATTGGATTCATTTGGAGGATACTGACTAAATCAAGTGCTAACTTCCTTATTGATTACATTCCTTATTGAATTAATCGATCAACTTGCTATCGGACAGTTTCGATTCGGAAATATTCCCAATCAATTTTGACATATTTCACTTTATCATAATTATGAGAATGAATCCTAAAAGTTCTGGCCCTGCGGTTTCCACACGTGAAGAAAAAAACCTAGGACGGATCGCTCAAATTATTGGCCCGGTACTGGATGTTGTTTTTTCTCCGGGGAAGATGCCTAATATTTATAATGCTTTGATAGTTAAAGGTCGAGATACTGCCGGTCAGCAAATTAATGTGACTTGTGAAGTACAGCAATTATTAGGAAATAATCGAGTTAGGGCTGTAGCTATGAGTGCTACGGAAGGTCTGACGAGAGGAATGCAAGTGATTGATACGGGAGCTCCTCTAAGTGTTCCAGTTGGTGGGGCTACTCTCGGACGAATTTTCAACGTTCTTGGTGAACCCGTTGATAATTTGGGTCCTGTAGATACTAGCACAACATCCCCTATTCATAGATCTGCGCCCGCTTTTATCCAGTTAGATACAAAATTATCAATCTTTGAAACAGGGATTAAAGTAGTAGATCTTTTAGCTCCTTATCGCCGTGGAGGAAAAATTGGACTGTTTGGGGGAGCTGGAGTGGGTAAAACAGTACTCATCATGGAATTAATCAACAACATTGCTAAAGCTCATGGGGGCGTATCCGTATTTGGTGGAGTAGGCGAACGTACTCGTGAAGGAAATGACCTTTACATGGAAATGAAAGAATCCGGGGTGATTAATGAACAAAATATTGCAGAATCCAAAGTAGCTCTAGTCTATGGTCAGATGAACGAGCCACCGGGAGCTCGTATGAGAGTTGGTTTGACTGCCCTAACCATGGCAGAGTATTTCCGGGATGTTAATGAGCAAGACGTACTTCTATTCATCGACAATATCTTCCGATTCGTTCAAGCAGGATCAGAGGTATCCGCCTTATTAGGTAGAATGCCTTCTGCGGTGGGTTATCAACCTACCCTTAGTACAGAAATGGGGTCTTTGCAAGAAAGAATTACTTCTACCAAAGAAGGATCCATAACCTCCATTCAAGCAGTTTATGTACCTGCAGACGATTTAACCGACCCCGCCCCTGCCACGACATTTGCACATTTAGATGCTACTACCGTACTATCAAGAGGATTAGCTGCCAAAGGGATTTATCCAGCAGTGGACCCTTTAGATTCAACATCCACTATGCTCCAACCTCGTATCGTTGGTGAGGAACATTATGAAACTGCACAAAGAGTCAAGCAAACTTCACAGCGTTACAAGGAACTTCAGGACATTATAGCTATCCTTGGGTTAGACGAATTATCCGAAGAGGATCGTTTAACCGTGGCAAGAGCACGAAAAATTGAACGTTTCTTATCACAACCCTTTTTCGTAGCAGAAGTATTTACGGGTTCTCCAGGAAAATATGTTGGTCTCGCAGAAACAATTAGGGGGTTTCAACTTATCCTTTCCGGAGAATTAGACAGTCTTCCCGAGCAGGCCTTTTATTTGGTGGGTAACATCGATGAAGCTACCGCGAAAGCTATTAACTTAGAAGTGGAGAGCAAATTGACGAAATGACCTTAAATCTTTGTGTACTGACTCCTAATCGAACTATTTGGAATTCAGAAGTAGACGAAATTATTTTATGTACTAATAGTGGCCAAATTGGTATATTAGTAAACCACGCTCCCGCTGCTACAGCTGTAGATATAGGTCTTTTGAGAATGCGCCGCAATGACCAATGGTTAACAGTGGCTCTTATGGGCGGTTTCGCTAGAATAGGTAATAACGAGGTCACCATTTTAGGAAATGATGCGGAGATTAGTACTGACATTGATCCACAAGAAGCTCAGCAAACTCTTGAAATAGCTGAAGCTAACTTGAGTAAAGCGGAAGGTAAGAGACAAAGAATTGAGGCGAATCTAAATCTCAGACGAGCTAAGACGCGAGTAGAGGCTGTCAATGCTATTTCCTACTAGTCAATCTACCAAAAAGTTCTTTTGATTTCTATACTCTTTTTTGATTCCGCTAATTGAATACAATTAAGTCTAATCGAAAAAAAGAGGATGCACAAAAAACTTATTAGATACCGGAATCGACGGTATCTAATAAGTTATACCTACTATTGGATTTGAACCAATGACTCCCGCCGTATGAAAGCAATACTCTAACCACTGAGTTAAGTAGGTCATTTATCACTACAAATAAAAAAAGAGACCCCTCGCTTCGTGAATTATAGATACAATATTACTTCTAGGCAATACTAATCCTTAATAAGAAACAGATTAGAGAATGATTCCGTGGATCATAAAATATTCGTTTTGACAAGAAATTTATATCGATCTTGACAAGAAATTATCTATATATTAAGATATCTATGACAAGGGCTATAGCTCAGTTAGGTAGAGCAACTCGTTTACACGTGCGCCAATGCTTTTCAAGGAAGTCCATTATGCAATCAATATATCTTATTGAGAAATCGATGTCTTACTCCATGTATTCGAAAGAACAGGAGAACAATAGCCTGACAAATATTTATTTGGTTCAATTCGATTCCGATGTGAATATGTGAATTCTGGTGCCAAATCAAATAAAATTCATCATTGATTTGAGAATTGATAAGGTAAATACCCGGTTTATTCAATGCTAGGCATAATGAGTATAAGGGCCTCAAAATAACCTCTTTTCGTCCTATGAACTTTAAGGTGTATGAAGTCTCATATTTGACTCTTGTAGTGGAGCGATAGAGACTATATTTAATTTATTAACTTAGTTTAATCTAGGCCGAAAGCAGACCTACGTCAAGGTAAATCCCTTCTTTGAAACACTTTGGTATTGCTCTTGGATCAGAATCAAAATAATGAACCAGAGCACATGGAACCATCTCACTATCTTATTACTTTTTCTTGAACAGAAGAAAAAATATGGTGGACTAACTGATCTTTTCATCAGTTTATGAAAGAGCCCAATGCAACAAAATGCATGTTGGGTCTTTGAAACAGTTCGAATCATTTCGATACTAATAAGTTTGATCTGTTTTACCGAGAAGGTCTACGGTTCGAATCCGTATAGCCCTATAGATTCTATTTACATTCTATATTTGTACCTTTTTTTTTATAGTACTTGTTTATGACAGCTGGGTTGGTTTTGGTTCATTTAGTTGGTACGTGGAAATGAACATATTACCACATACTTGTATACATTCATAGATACATTGAAATAAAACCAAAATTCCATTTCAATGGATCCAAATAGAATTCAATTAGTATTTATCAAATCTAGTATTTATCAAATCTCGGACAAAGAAATTAGTTCCTTTTGATTAATCCTCGTGAGTGAATTCCATACAAGTTTTTCTGTCCCCGATCAAAGAAAATAAATGTTGATAAACTTTTAAGTATACCCAACCCCAATCCTTTTTTTTATAAGTGAAAATTCTCATCCTGGCTGGCTAAAAATTACAGTTTAATTCAATGCCTTTTTTTTTTGAAATACCCTAAGAAATTTCCTTTTGGTAGAAGAAAAACCCTAATTGATTGTTTCAGAGATAAATCATTGGTCTCCTATCCTAATCCTAAATGTATCAATATTTGTACCTTCTTTCATTTCTATGAGTTGAACCCCTTTTGGTATTTTTAGTCCGTCGAATCTTTGGATAATACGGGATTCTTTTCTATTACTAATATTAGTATTAGACCCGTTTATTTTAGATCTTTCTATTACTAATATTAAATATGAGAATCCTATTTATTTTGATTTTATGTGGATCATTTATGATTTAGTTAATTATATCACTGTGTTATATATACTGTGTGGGTTTGTTCCAAAAAACTTTTTTCTTGCTTGTATTGTAGTCAAACTTAACTCATTGGTTGGTCTTACTAAGTTAAGTATTATTAGAATAACAAACAAGTCTTTTTTTGATTCATTCAAAATTGCAATCTTTAGTGCTGGCTGGGAATTGGTTCAAAATGACTCTTTTACTACAACTCTAATTAAAATTAAATAACTTGATTCTTATTATTCTTTTTTATTCTTTTTTAAAAGACTCGTCAAGGTCGGTATAGTATAATGAATAAAATAGTATAGGAAAATTTTATTTTCGTTTTAGTATGGAAACTAGAAATTTCATATTAAGTTAAAGGTTTCTCACAATTCAACGAATCAAATCAATTAAGAAAAATCGAAATTAAGGAATCAAATCGAACTCTAGGACAAAGCAAGGGGGGATAATCTAACGATTCCATGCATTGGATTCTGTTTAAATATCCATATCGAATTAATAGAAAGACTGATACTCTACTGAAATTTGAATGAAAAAATCATTTCATTTTTTTTTTATTTATTTATTTTGATTTTCGAAATTTTATATTACAGTTTTTTTATTTATTTTTTTATTTTCTTTCTATTTATTTTATATATTTATTTATATATTCTTATTTCTTTCTAAATAGAAAGAAAATAAAAAAAACCGATACAAAAAATCGAATCGACAATTTCAATTTGGAATTGACCTATTTAGTACACATTAATA